TATAAGAAATCTATATCTATATGTTATCCACACACACATATATGATAGGAGGATTCTATGTAAGAAAAAATTTACCAGATTCTCTTTTCCGGAGTTAAACTATCCATTGCAAGTAATTCAGTTCTTATAACTTATAATTAAGTAAATGCTCAAGACCCAAGTAGGCTTACAAAGTTGATCATGATCAAGTGCTTTCTGGGTCATCTCATACCTTACGGCCACTCCCCCCAAAAAAAATCGAGAGACTTTTTACATACAAAGGATTTACTTGTTACTAATATAATCTAGCCTCTGTTCTTCTTTAGATCTCCTTGTTTCACTCCGATAGTATCAGAAATAGAGAAAATGCAGAGGAAATGAATACATTTCCATACTATTTAATTAAGTGAAATAGATAAGACACAATCTATCTGGATTATAGCATCACCTATTCTACTGGATATTACGGAGCCTGTTTATGCAGGACATGATAGAGTCTGATCATAGAAAGGATTCTCTTCAAGCGAACCAGCCTACCCTCTGCGGGGGGCTTACGCGGTGGTTGGAACGAAGACACATTGAATTTACAATTCAAATGTGGCAGATAAGATAAAGTCATATATCTGCGCAGCTCAATTAATAGTTCAAGTCACACACTCCCATAATCCATTTTTTCTTTGGAGAATTCCCTTCAACTATCAATTTTTTGTATCTATCAAATAAATAATCCAATTTTGTGAAGTTGAGGGGAAACATCCAAATACATGTCTTATTCTTTTAAATAATCCATATTTGTAGCAATGAAATACTATCCTTCCTCCCCCAAACGATAAATGATTGATTACAAATATCTATGATCCATATTCCCTATAAAGGACCAGAAATGCCTTGCTTACGTATCATTGGAAAGTGCATTAACATAAATACGGCAGTAAGAAGAGGTAATACAAAAGTGTGTAAACTATAAAAACGAGTCAAAGTAGATTGTCCGACACTAGCACTTCCGCGTAATAACTCTACCAAAGACGATCCTATTACAGGAATAGCTTCAGGTACACCTGTTACAATTTTGACTGCCCAATAACCAATTTGGTCCCAGGGTAAGGAATAGCCAGTTACACCAAAAGAGGCGGTCAATACAGCCAAAACTACACCTGTAATCCAGGTCAATTCTCGAGGTTTTTTAAAGCCACCAGTGAGATACACACGAAATACGTGCAGGATCATCATTAGGACCATCATACTTGCCGACCATCGATGAACTGATCGTATTAACCAACCAAAGTTAGCTTCAGTCATTATATATTGAACAGAAGCAAAAGCCTCAGTAACGGTCGGACGATAGTAAAAAGTCATAGCAAACCCCGTCGCTACTTGGACTAAAAAACAAGTAAGTGTAATTCCTCCTAAACAATAAAATATGTTGACATGAGGAGGAACGTATTTACTAGTTATATCATCTGCAATCGCCTGAATCTCAAGCCGTTCTTCGAACCAATCATAGACTTTATTGAGATAGGTAAACCAAGGAGACTCCCCCCTCTGCGAGTCGTATGTGAGAATTTCATCTCGTACGGCTCAAACAGAAATACCCAAATATTAGTTTTAACGGATATGTGTAATAGTTTGAAACTTTTTCAATTAATCCTATGATTCCACTCTTCTCTCAAGATAGGAAAAATATAGAAATCCGAAAGATCTTCTTTGTGGTTATAATGCCAAAATATCAAGTCGGCTCACTCGTCTTTCTATTGATCGTTACAGGCCTATTGAATATTCTCTATATACTTAACTTTTTAATTTTATTTATTTGTGTTATTTTTTTTTTTATTGGTATATGTAATATAGCTTTACTGCTGTCTTCTTTCTTATTGATAGGAATTCTCTTGTTAAGACCCTATGAATCGATTAAAAAAACCCCAGATTCATACCAGAACCACGATGATTCACTAAAACCTTCAATCTAAGCCCAAAAATTCTTTGAGTAAGAACTGTTGGATCATCACTTATTCAATGAATAGATAGAATGAAAAAAAAAATACAAAAAAAAACATTTGTCCTTTGATCAAAAGAAAGATAAGCGTCAGTTTGAAAGAATACAAATCTTTCGATTTCGAACTTCTATAACTCGTTGAAACATTTTTTGAAGTCCGGCTGCGAGGTCTAAATATTAAATATGAATCATAGTTCTAATACTTTAGAATATATTTTAGCTATTATCTATTCCGTGTTCCAGATACTAGAATAAATATCGGACGGGGTAAAACCATCTCTATTAAAGATGACAGTCCCTTTCTCTGTACTATCAATAGGATCAATTCTAACAAGTCACACACTCATATTCCGGAAATACAGAAACAAAGAAATTCCGCGGTCAGACTACCAAACCAAAATCGAATGAGATAAAGAATATAAGACCTAATCCTTTTGTATTGAAAAGCTAGTTAGTTAGTTCTTGTGAATCTAATTCATCGAAATTCCATCCAGTAAAATGGAAGAATTAGAAATCTCCAAAATAATAGATAAAAATATTGCAAATAGAGCCATTGCAACACCCATCAAGGGAGTCGTTCCCCACCCAGGAGCTACTTTACCATATTCTGAATTCAATGGTTGCAATAACTCCCCTACAATAGTTCGTCTTGGACCAGATCTAGAACTACCCTCAACGGTTTGTGTAATCATAAATCCTATTTTTTATTTATTGGTATCTGTTGACTTTGTATACCATTCTGCTGTAAATAAATGATCTTATCCTAGATCCATTGTGGTCTTGAAATTATAGAATAATGGAAACAGCAACCTTAGTTGCCATCTCTCTATCTGGTTTACTTGTAAGTTTTACCGGGTACGCCTTATATACTTCTTTTGGGCAACCCTCTCAACAACTAAGAGATCCATTCGAAGAACATGGGGACTAGTTGAAGTAATGAGCCTCCCAATATTGGGAGGCTCATTACTTCATTTGATAGAATGAAAAAATCATTTCATCTTTTTAGTTGGAACTTTAGGTGGTTCTCTAAAAAAGATAGCGAAAAAAATGATTCCTAAAGTCGAGACTAAGAGGAATGTATAAACCAATGCTTCCATAGATTTGATCGTGGTTTACAATTATAGCTTTCATACCTGTTTATTTTGGATCGGTCTCCCGGATAAAGAAAAAGAAAAAACAATAGTAAAAGAGAAAGACAGCGATTCAAATCAAGATTTATCCGGTTCCTTCTATGTCAAATTCAAATCACAACAAAGAAAAGAAAGTCGAAAAGGAACAGAACAATGTTGTATCAGACTACCTGTCTTTTTGTAGTTGGATCTCCAAGTTTTTGGAATGCTCCAAATTCCACTTGAGCATCCAAATCTGGGTCAATACCAGCAAAAACATCTCGGAACAAGGTTCTAGCACCATGCCAAATGTGTCCGAAAAAGAAAAGAAGAGCAAACGAAGCATGTCCAAAAGTAAACCAACCCCTTGGACTGCTACGAAAAACACCATCCGATTTCAAAGTAGCACGATCTAATTCAAAAATTTCACCCAATTGAGCACGTCTAGCATATTTTTTCACAGTAGCAGGATCACTATAACTGACGCCATCGAGTTCGCCGCCATAGAACTCAACAGTTACACCTACTTGTTCGACACTATATTTGGATTCCGCCCTTCTAAAAGGAACATCGGCTCTAACAATTCCGTCTTCGTCTACCAAAACAACCGGAAATGTTTCAAAAAAGGTAGGCATACGACGTACAAAAAGTTCACGCCCCTCTTTATCTCTAAAGATAGGGTGTCCTAACCACCCAACAGCTATTCCATCCCCGTTGTCCATTGAGCCCGCTCTAAACAATCCCCCTTTTGCCGGATTATTGCCGATGTAATCATAAAAAGCTAATTTTTCAGGAATTTTAGACCAAGCTTCGGATAAACTTTGATTTTCGGCTAGTCCAGCACCAACTCTTCGATATATTTCTTGCTGGAAGTATCCCTGATCCCATTGATAACGAGTGGGACCAAATAATTCAATCGGGGTTGTTGCTGAACCATACCACATAGTTCCAGCAACAACAAAAGCTGCAAAAAAGACAGCAGCGATACTACTGGAAAGTACGGTTTCAATATTTCCCATACGTAATCCTTTGTACAGACGTTGGGGTGGACGGACACTAAGATGGAAAAGGCCCGCTAATATGCCTAATGTCCCTGCTGAAATATGATGAGAGGCTATTCCCCCGGGAACAAAAGGATCAAAACCTTCCACACCCCACGCGGGATTTACGGATTGTACCCTTCCGGTTAGTCCATAAGGATCGGACACCCATATTCCAGGACCATACAATCCTGTTACATGAAATGCGCCAAAACCAAAGCAAGCCACCCCTGAAAGAAATAAATGAATTCCAAAGATTTTGGGCAAATCCAAAGATGGTTTTCCTGTACGTTCATCACAAAAAATTTCTAGATCCCAATAAACCCAATGCCATATAGCTGCCAAGAAGCACAAGCCAGAAAACACAATATGTGCCCCAGCCACACCTTCGTAACTCCAAATACCCGGATTTGTTATAGTCCCTCCTGTGATACTCCAACCGCCCCATGAATTGGTTATTCCTAAACGAGTCATGAAGGGTATAACGAACATACCCTGTCTCCACATTGGGTCAAGAACAGGGTCAGAAGGATCAAAAACCGCTAATTCATATAGAGCCATCGAACCGGCCCAACCAGCAACCAGAGCTGTATGCATTATATGAACAGAAAGCAAACGACCAGGATCATTCAATACGACGGTATGAACACGATACCAAGGCAAACCCATGAAAATACCCCTTATATCAACAAAAAATAGACACTATGTAACTTTATTACACTGGAAAAATATGCTATAGACCCTCTTTTTGTCAGTGGATTATCTCGGGGAAAGGATTAATATTTGGTCTAGTTTTTTTAGTAATAATGGAACAATTCTATTCGTAGGAACAAAAAGAAGCCGATATATTCTATACCCGATAAGTAACAATACGCAATGATAAAAGGGGGTTGACCCTATTTTATTTTATATTTATATGCGTATTTATATGAGTGAATGCAGACATATTTGTTCATCACTCCAAGGACCTATTCATAAGAATTTTCCTTTATTCCTATTCATTTGGTCTTCTTTTTTTTTTTTTTTTATGAACTTATTCAATCTATAAATCTAGAAATCAAATATGATATGATAAAATACAATAGGATAAGGACCAATCATTATTAAGACAATAAAAGAAACCCATTGGTACGCTTCCGCATAAGAGCGCGATATACCACGTCTTTGTGTCGTCATTTGATGCCCATTGGTGTTCCAAAAGTACCCTTCCGGAGTCCGGGAGAGGAGGATGCCTCGTGGGTTGACGTATAGTGTGGCTTGTCCGATATATTGGGTCATGTGGTATTTCCCCGTTATCTCCCCCGATCGAGATATCCCCTCCTTCCCTCCAAAAAGATTGATTGAATCATCAAAAATTTGAAGTGTGAAATTAAATTAGATCTTTTTTTGGGGGGATATCCAGATCCGGATTAATATTATCAATTTAGAAGAATCTATGGTTGGCTTGGTTAGACCAATAAACCAATAAAATGAAGAATCCAGGCTCTGTTTATAAAAAAATCCAATTGGTAATATATCTACGATTATTACTTATCAGATATTTGGCAGAAACCATGAAATAAATTGAAGAAAAAAAAAAAGAAGTCGTAGCAAAAAGACGTGGTATTGGAATATTTGTCCTATATGTGCAAATCCAAATCGGGCAGATCTTTTCTTTATTACTCGGAGTAGAACAGAAACCTAAAACAATTGAAGAAGAAACCCATTTCGAAACAAGAAAATAACATTGCGATTTGGATTCGATCTCAATGAAAACAATACATCAATGAGAACTTAGTTCAATAAGTTTAATTTATTATAACATGTTTATTATAACCTAAGTAAACGGGTCAAAAATCGTCTTTCTTGAAAAATTTAAGAAAAAGCCCGCTATGAAAAAAAAGGGTTAACTCTACACATTGATTCTTTTTGGTGATTTTTGATGAACCGTATGCATCAAAAGGTGCAGGTACGGCTCCTAAGAGATAAAATTTTATCCTAACCAATCGACTTTATCGAGAAAGACTACTTTTTTTAGGCCAAGAGGTTGATAGTGAGATATCGAATCAGCTTATTGGACTTATGGTATATCTCAGTATAGAGGATGATAACAAAGATCTTTTTTTGTTTATAAACTCTCCGGGCGGATGGGTAATACCCGGAATAGGGATTTATGATACTATGCAATTTGTGCAACCAGATGTACAGACAGTATGCATGGGATTAGCCGCTTCAATGGGATCTTTTATTCTGGCAGGAGGAGAAATTACCAAACGTCTAGCATTCCCTCACGCTTGGCGCCAATGATTCTTTTATTTGAGGAAAAAAAGAAGACTATGCCTTCGCCATATGAATATTAAGTAATAATAGCACAGCACTTCGAGTTCGATATGATAATTTTTTTGTTTTTTCCATAATTTTTCAATTATGTACCGAAAGGGTAGTATGAAAAGGGGATATTTCCTATTTTATCACATCTATCGGGAGGAGCCTATTCCAGCGTCACAAACTTTTTTGTTTTCACACCGGAAAAGAAAGCTTTTAACAATATTTATGAAGACTATGAAAAAAAAAAAAAGAAACTTTGGGATTGCTGAATAAGAGACGCAATAATAAAGAAACGGAACCATCATAGTATTTTTTTAACTACTACACAAAACAAAAAAGGAAGGGTGGTTATTGGGTCATTTACCGATCCGGGTCTGATAGACCCCCTACATTTTATATTTCTTCAATAGAAGGTAAAAAAGAAATTCCGTTGTAGAGCCGTATGCAATACGCAAAAGATGCCTGTACGGTACGTTTATTCAATTCCGTCTTATCTTTTTTTTATTCTTTATCTCTCTCGCTTTATCGTGCGAAATAGGAACCGTTTTTTATGTTATATCATCAGGGTAATGATCCATCAACCCGCTAGTTCTTTTTATGAGGCACAAACGGGAGAATTTATCCTGGAAGCGGAAGAACTACTGAAACTGCGTGAAACTATCACAAGGGTTTATGTACAAAGAACGGGAAAACCTTTATGGGTTGTATCCGAAGACATGGAAAGGGATGTTTTTATGTCAGCAGCAGAAGCCCAAACTCATGGAATTGTTGATCTTGTAGCAGTTGAATAAAAAATTAACGAGTATTCCGCGCCAAGGTTTGAAATTTTATCGTCTTACCGAGTTTAATAGAATATTTTCAATTAATATAATTAATATAGAATATAATTAATATAATTAATCTAGTAATATTAATCTAGTAATATTAATAGAGAGAATAATAGAGAGAATATAAGTAATTCATAATCATCGGATTAGGATTGATATAAACCAGCTCATTATGTATATGACTCAACATGCCAACTATAAAACAACTTATTAGAAACACAAGACAGCCAATCAGAAATGTTACGAAATCCCCCGCTCTTCAGGGATGCCCTCAGCGCCGAGGAACATGTACTAGGGTGTATGTGCGACTCGTTCAGATCATGGACTAAGACAAAAAAATAAAGGAAAAAAATTCCAATATCAGTGATCAGTACCAATGAAATAGGATAGAATGCAAGAAACTATCTTCAAAAAAATCGATTACTAATATCTATCTTTCTATTGTGTATCAAATTTATGGTTTCCGTTGGTGCAAATCCAATCACCTCAATTTGCAATTTCAAATGCGAAAGACTTTTCCATTGGTAGCAAATAGTTATCTATTAAGCAGGGGATATCCCATTTTAAAACTTGCAAGAACGGACTAACAGGGTCAGCTACTCAGCTAATCTTCATACTTAAATACCGTTACTGTGTAGGTAGATTTCGTTGTGAAAGACCTATTACTAGATATTTCATAGGTAGAGCCAAAGAGTGTGAACTGTACAAGTTAACAATAGCATTGATTAAATGAAGGAAGGGGCTCCGGTGTATAGAGGGGACCTCGCCATTTAAGAAGTAACCATAGAAACGATGGAACCCACTATTTCTTTATCCATTTCTATTTCATTTACTATGTTTTTTTTTGATACCGAGTCTCGATACAATTTTTTATTTCGAGGTGAAATGCTTAGAAATTTAAATAAAAAAATCGTGGTTGGGAAGGTTATAGTAGCAAAAGCCATTGGAATTTTTATTTTATACACTGGAATAATCCGTTTTGTTATTAATGGACTAGGAAAAAAGGGGAAATAATAACTAAAAGAAACGAAATCAAAATAGTTATTCATCAAAGTTTCATTTATTCAATGACTAGAATTAAAAGAGGATATATAGCTCGGAAACATCGGACAAAAACTCGTTTATTTACATCAAGCTTTCGGTCAAGACTTACTATTCCTCAACAGAAAATAAAAGCTTCGGTTTCGTCCCATCGGGATAGAGATAGGAAAAAAAGAGATTTTCGTCGTTTGTGGATCAGTCGAATAAATGCAGTAATTCGAGAGAATAAAAATATAAAATACTATAGCTATAGTATATTCATGTATAATCTGTACAAGAGGAAGTTGCTTCTTAATCGTAAAATACTTGCACAAATAGCTATATTAAATAGGAATTGTCTTTATATGATTTCCAACGAGATCATAAAATAAAAATTCCCCGGAGACGGAACTCCGGGAAAGTAGAGTAGGTATTTGTATGAAAAAATATAATCATATGATAAAGTCGTCAAAATGAGCAACCACGTTCAATAAAAAAAGATTTATTCTTCTTCAACGATTCTCTTTTTTCTGACAACACGACAATCCAATTTGGATTATCGTAGTTTTCGAACTAAACATCAATCCGCATTTCATTTGAGTTTAGATTGGAATTTGAATTTAATTGAAGAGTAAACCCTTTTTTTTGTTTTAAGACCAGTAGCTTGAGTAGTTGACTCACTTTTTTCAAATTCTTTTTCATTATTACGAAAAGGTAACGAAGATAAAATACGAGCTTGTTTTATAGAAATCGTAATTAATCGTTGTTGTTTTAAGGTCAATCTATTCACCCGTCTAGATAATATTTTTCCTTGTTCACTAATAAATCGACTAATTAAACTCATGTTTTTATAATCAATTCGATCCCCCGATTGGATCGGGGGCAAACGCCTACGAAAAGATCGCTTAGATTTAGGAAAGAGTCGTTTAGATTTATCCATGGTTTGTTTATTCCTTATCTCGAAAATACCATTTCTTACAAAATCGGATTTATTTGTTTTGTTTCTATTTTTGTTTCTATTTATTTAATATTTAAATAATTTAATATTTAAATTGAAATAGGTTTATATTTATATATGTTATATATCTAGATAATTTATATAGATATACAATTTATATAAACATGAAATGAAATAATATCTCATTTTTCATTTGGAGGGATGACACACAGGCAATCCATTTTATCTATTTCTTTATCTCCCCGTGAATCGTATGTTTGCAACAACAGGGACAAAATTTTCTCAATTCCAATCGACTAGGCTTATTGTGTCGATTCTTTTGAGTAATATATCTTGAAATACCCGTTGATTCCTTATTAACATTAACACTGTTTCGAACACAATCGGTACATTCCAAAATAACCGTTACTCGTATATCTTTACCTTTGGCCATGAACCTCCTTTGGGTTTTTGATTCACTTAAAACTCTTCTATTTTACGATTCGAAGCAAAGAAGAAGAAAGGAAGGAAAAAATAGAAGTTGCTAATCCGAAATCAAATTATGACAGATTTCGGTGCCATCAATAGAAGTATAGTAATAATTAAGTAATACAATGATTTCTAACTATCTTTAGAATCACAGTACATTAGTTCAGTTTTTTATTTAAGTATCTTGTATGAGATTGTTGCCCCGCGCTAGCGATTCTATTTTCAGCCTCATTATTAATGAAATTCAATTGAAACCCGGGACCAGATTGCAAGTTTCATTGAGGTTGAATCCACTTTTTCTTTTTTCTCTTTTCTTTCGAATTCGAAAAAAAAAAAACAACGAAAAACGGAAGGGGATTAATTTCTTCACCCCTTCCCGTCTCAATAACTAGAATGAAAAAAAGGGGAATATCAACGCATCTGGGAATAAACGATTGATCTCTATCAATAGACCGGCCAAGGCTCCGAACCATAGAGTACTTATCACTGGTGCCACGGAGAGATATGTTTTTAGATCTCGCATTTCAAATCCTCCTTTCTTTATTCTTATTCTTTATTGTAATTTGTAATACATAATGGTAATCCATATATGATCAGATGTATATTTAGTTAATAACCACTTGTATTTGTACGCAGAATCCCTAATTCAAATAGAATTGTACAAAAATTCCTTAGATATTCTTTTTTTTTAACAAAAAATAGGTCCATTTATGCCCGAGCATTCCCTAAAAAAATGAATATTTTTTGGTGGGTTTATTTCATCTTTTATTTTTTTTTATTTCATTTGTATATAATTTTTTTATTACTATTATATGTTATACAATATGAAACTAGAAAAAAAAATGGCAGCATAATTTAGATATATCAACATACAGATGTGGAAAACAAGACAAAGATTCTTTAGAATGACATTGTAAAACAATTGAAAGGGATGTAGCGCAGCTTGGTAGCGCGTTTGTTTTGGGTACAAAATGTCACGGGTTCAAATCCTGTCATCCCTATCCCTAACTATTCCTTATCTTATGGGCAGTAACAGGGGATCAATTGAGATCAATTAAATTTGGACAACATACATCCATATAGATATATATTCATAATCATAATCTATATTTATTATATATTGAGAAATATAGATAGATAGATATCGATATATATATTAGGATAGTATACGCATGCCAGATGTATTGGTGGGGTCACAAAAATGATTTATGAAAAAAAGCGCTCTTAGTTCAGTTCGGTAGAACGCGGGTCTCCAAAACCCGATGTCGTAGGTTCAAATCCTACAGAGCGTGATTCTATTCTTTTGTTAGATCGAAGCAGTTAAAAGTCTGAATTTTGACCTCCTGTGTATTAGAATTAAAACAAATAGGAGGTCAATAAACAAAAGAGATATTCTATTAATTAATCAAAGTTCCAACTGATCACCACGTCGGTATTGTAAATATGCAGTTACGAATAATCCAGCCAAAGTAATAGGAATTAGACCTAACACGATTCCAAATAGAAAAACTTCAATCATTTTCATTTCTTTGAAAGAGTAAAAAGGGGGGGGTAATATCGATCCTGAAATATTAATAGTATTGCCCATGAATCTCACAAGAATTGGAAATTGACATGATATAGAATATATGGAATACCCCAGAAAGATTTCTTTTTATGAATTGTTCATTCAAAAAATTTCCAATTCATTTTCGAATTTCAAATCAAATAAGTCGTATCTTGCTCAGCCCAATAAATAGAACCGAGGTTATAGTTAAAGCCACTAGTAGAAAACCGAAATAACTAATGATAGTAGACATGAAAAGAGGCAAGATGAAATATCTTCGTTTTTATACATATGTTTCTAAAGCACTTCCCTAAGTTTCCATTTTTGAAAGAAAGATAGAAAGAAAAGCAAAGGAACCACTTGAAAAATAAATTTTGGATTCATCAATCAATCATAATCATTATAGACGAACAAAAATATAGTGACATAGATAAGAAATCAATTCATCATCTGTGACATCTACCCATCCCGTGATTCAAAATCAACCGATTCATCAATCAATCATAATCATTATAGACGAACAAAAATATAGTGACATAGATAAGAAATCAATTCATCATCTGTGACATCTACCCATCCCGTGATTCAAAATCAACCGATTCATTGATCAACTCTTGAGTTCAGTAAACTAATCGAATTCCAAATTCATAAGAACTGTGTAACTTCATTCAATTCAAAAAATAGAAACTTTTTTTGAATTAATATGGAATAAAACTGGAAAAAATATCGATTTTGATCTTTTTTTATTTATTTCTTTTTGTATCGAACTCCTTTTTTTATTTTTAGAACAAAAAAAGAGTGGCCTTATACTTATAATGTCCTTTAACTTCTTTACTTTCAACTCATTCGATTTCGTTTCGATTTAGTAGTGGGTTCCATTCTCATAATATCTCGAATGAGAAGAAAAAGGGTATCAGTATCAGATCGTTCGAAACTTGGGTTCCACATTTTCTTTTTTTTTTTTTAATAGAAAGCTCTATCCTTGTAATTAAGCCAACAAACAATCCTTTGGATATAATAATACAAGAACAACAATGCGCATGTCACGAATATTGATTAAAATTAGATTAGTTGTTTTCTGTCATCAAATACTATCTATTACTGCTATTACTGTTACTTCTTACTGGATGGCTAACCAATTCTTTAAAATGAAAAAGAGGGGGTTTCAACAAAAACATGTTCTATTCTACAACCACAAAAAGTATATTTCTAGATTTCGCATCTAATTGAATTGTAGAAATAGGATAATCTCT